GGATAGATCTTACCCCCCTTTTTTATCCCCTCAAACAAACCGAAATGATTGAAGTTTTTCTATTTGGAATCGTCTTAGGTCTAATTCCTATTACTTTGGCAGGATTATTTGTGACTGCATATTTACAATACAGACGTGGTGATCAGTTGGACCTTTGATTGAGTAACATTTCTTTTTTTGATTGACCTCCTACAGGGGGGAGGTCAAATTCCAGTTGCAATTCAACTTTGTTTTGTTAAGTTATTTTATTGTGATTCGACATACATAAGATAGACGGAATCACGCTCTGTAGGATTTGAACCTACGACATCGGGTTTTGGAGACCCGCGTTCTACCGAACTGAACTAAGAGCGCTTTCAAAGAAATTTTTTTTCCACTTAACTTCTAACACATCTTACATAAATATAGTATCCAAAAATGAAAGATTATGCCCCGTCGATCTCAATTAATCTCTCGTTACTGCCCATAGGAGAAGTAATAGGTAGGGATGACAGGATTTGAACCCGTGACATTTTGTACCCAAAACAAACGCGCTACCAAGCTGCGCTACATCCCTTTTTAAAATTGTTGTACAGTGTCATTGTACAAAATACCTGTCTTGTTTTCCACATCTTTATTTTCTCCTCTATCTATATAGAACTTTCTTGTCATTTCTTGTTTTTGGTTTCATATAATAAAAGAATTATATACATCTGAAACCCAATCTAACATATAAAAAAGAATGAATATTTATCCGTAATGCTCAGGAAGAAGGGGTCATCTTTTTCTTTTTTAGTGACAGGAAAATCTCATCTATTGGTTCATTGTACATATCCATTTTTGTTAGGAAATCCGCGTAAAAATAAATAAAAATGATCTTGAACTACAGCATCTGACAATATATGTATTACAATAAAGAAGGAGGATTTTCAATGCGAGATCTAAAAACATATCTCTCCGTGGCACCTGTGTTAACTACTCTATGGTTTGGGTCTTTAGCGGGTCTATTGATAGAAATTAATCGTTTATTCCCAGATGCCCTGTCATTCCCCTTTTTTTAATTCTAGTTATTGATATGCGAAGAAATGAAGAAATATAATTCCACATGACGTAACTAAAACCTCGACTCTCCCTTTCAATTCTTTAGAATAGTAAGGAAAGAGAAGGAAAAAGTGTATTGAACCTCATAAAAAATCCGGTAGATCCAAGATCAAATTTGGGAAAACAGAAATAAAATTAAAATGTGTATCCAGTCTAGGGCGGGCTCTACGAAATCATAGCATAGAAAAAAGATACTTAAATGAAATATTGGGATTTAGGATAGAAATAATTGATAGTTAGAAAGAAATTGTATTACTTAATTATTATTCTATTTTGTATTACTTAACTTAATATATACTATATTAATACATATTCTATTAATTAGATAATAAATTAATTAGATAAGATAATAAGAAGAATTACAACGAAATGCTTAGAAATGGAATTTCTAACTAGTAACTTCTATTGATTTTTTTCTTCTTCTTCGGTTCGGATCGAAAATATAAGACTTAAGTTAAGTCGATACAAAATCTAAAGGAGGTTCATGGCCAAGGGTAAAGATGTCAGAGTCAGAGTTATTTTGGAATGTACCAGTTGTGTCCGAAATAGTGTCAATAAGGAATCGCGGGGCATTTCTAGATATATTACTCAAAAGAATCGCCACAATACACCCAGTCGATTAGAATTGCAAAAATTTTGTCGCTATTGTCATAAGCATACGATTCATGGGGAAATCAAGAAATAGATCGAAGGGAACATCATGTGTTCGATCTTTCCAAAGAACAGGACAGGAAGAGTAAGAACTTAACATATATAATATACATAATATATACAAATCAAACCCGATTTTATGTAGATATTCTTTCATGTGTATAGATATATAGTATATGAATGAAATAATATATGAATCAAAGCCTATTTCGGTTGGATCCGAAATGAATAAATAAATAGAACTTTAGAGATAAGGAATAAACCATGGATAAATCCAAGCAACCTTTTCGTAAATACAAGCGATCCTTTCGTAGGCGTTTGCCCCCAATTGGATCGGGGGATCGAATCGATTATAGAAACATGAGTTTAATTAGTCGATTTATTAGTGAACAAGGAAAAATATTATCTAGACGAGTGAATAGATTGACCTTGAAACAACAACGATTAATTACTATTGCTATAAAACAAGCTCGTATTTTATCTTTGTTACCTTTTCTTAATAATGAGAAACAATTTGAGAGAGCTGAGTCGATCCCAAGAACTACTGGTCCTAGAACCAGAAATAAATAGGCATACTCCTCAATTGACTCAAAAATACAATTGGAACTCAAGCTCAGATTGATGTTTTGTTCGAAAAGGCCTAGAATCCTGATTTGATTCTTGTGTTATAATATAAGAAACAAAAATGGGGGAGAAGAATAAATATTTTTTTTTATTGAAACATGTTCGTTCATTTCTACTACTTATCTTAATTTATTTTTATTCTATATCTTCCCGGAGTTCATTCTCCGGGGAATTCCCTTTCAATCATTCCTGTATATTACTTTTGAATCTCCTTTATTTGATAATTTTATTGGAAATCATGTAAAGACAATTCTTATTTGATATAGCTATTTGCGCAAGTATTTTACGATTAAGAAGCAATTGCTTCTTGTACAGATTGTGTATTAATATACTATAACTATAGAATACCTTATTCTCACGAGTTACTGCGTTTATCCGAGTGATCCACAAACGACGAAAATCCCTCTTTTGTCTGCCTCTATCTCGATGAGAGGAAACCAAAGCTCTCATTTTCTGTTGAGTAATCGTTCGAGTAAGTCTTGAATGAGCCCCTCTAAAGGTTGATGCAAATAAACGAATTTTTGTTCGACGTCTCCGAGCTGTATATCCTCGTTTAACTCTGGTCATTGAATCAGATTAAAGCTTAATGAATAACTAATTGATTTCTCTTCTTTCAGTCATCCTTTTCCCCTTCCCCGGTCGATTAATAACAAAACGGATTATTCCGATATATAAAATATCAATTCCAATGGCTTTTGCTACTATGACCTTCCCAACCACGATTTTGTATTCTATTCCTTCCAGTTATTTCACTGGAAATAAGAAATTAGAACGATACTAAAAAAAAAAAAAATAGTGGGTTCCATCGTTTCTATGGTTACCTCTTAAACGGTGAGGTCCTCTCTATACACCGGAGCCTCTTCTTTCATTTAATCAAATGTTATTGTTAACTTGTATAGTTCACACTCTTTGGCTCTACCTATCTACAGTAATAGCTCTTTTCACAAAAAGAGTTATCCATACAGTGACGGCATTTAATTATGAAAGTTGGCTAGGTAGCTGACCCTGTTAGTCCGTTCTTTCAAGAAAAGGAGCATAACCTTTTTGCTTCTTATGTTATGATACCATTTCCTCCGCTTAATGGATAACCATTTGCTACCAATGGGGAATTGCTTCTTATTTCAAATCTAGATGATTGGATTTGCACCAATGGAAACCATAAATTCCATATACAATATGGGTATATGATAGATCTTCTCTATCTATCCTATTCATTGGTACCGGCCATTGATACTGAAAAAATTGTCTCATTTGTTCGAACTTATGATCTGAACGAGTCGCACATACACCCTAGTACATGTTCCTCGACGCTGAGGACATCCTCTAAGAGCGGGAGATTTTGTAACATTTCTTATTGGCTGTCTTGTGTTTCTAATAAGTTGTTTAATAGTTGGCATGTCGTATGTATATATATGTATATATAGAATAAAATGGGTTGGTTTAGATCGATCTTAACCTGATGATTGATCATCATGAATTATTTCTATTCAATATCAAATCACAGAAAATTTGAATTATGGTTTGAAATAAAATAGATTTATATGAAATCCCCAGTATTTTCATTTTCGACCGCTACAAGATCAACAATGCCATGAGTTTGGGCTTCTGTTGCTGACATAAAAACATCCCTTTCCATATCCTCGGATACAACCCATAAAGGGTTGCCCGTTCTTTGTACATAAACCTTTGTTAGGGTTTCGCGAAGTTTCAGTAGTTCTTCCGCTTCCAGGATAAATTCCCCTGCTTGTGCCTCATAAAAAGAACTAGCAGGTTGGTGAATCATAACCCTGATGATATTGATATAACATCATGAACGGTTCTTCTATCTCGCATGATTGGGCTAAACTAAAGTAGGGGATAAAAAAATAACAAGAAAAAAAAATCAAATAGAATTGAATAACCGTACAGGCATCTTTTGTTCATTGCATACGGCTCTGCAATGGAATTGACCCTTTCTTCTCTTCTATTCTAGCGAAGAAAGAAATAGAATCCATCTAATCCAGATCGTTGAATGATCCATTTACCACCCTTCCTTTCATAGAAGTAAAAAAGAATACTATGATGGTTCTGTTACTTTATATATTTATCTCGTCTGTGATTTAGCAATCCCAAAGTTTCTTTTTGATACGATCAAATAAGTCAAAAATGATCTTTTTTTTTTCATTTTTGTACTCTTTCTTTCATAGCATAAGTATCAGAAAGAGACTTCTGGTGTGGAAGAAAAATGGTTTGTGACGCTGAAATGTACTCCCGACACATAAGATCAAATCGGAAATAACCTTTATTTCATACTACTATCTCGATACAAAATCTCATGTTATGAAAAAACAATAATGGTTTGTTCATATCGAACCCGAAGTGCCATGCTATTATTACTTATAATTTTCTTTTATAATCAATGTGGCGAAGGCATAGTCTTCTTTTTTTTTTTCAATCAAATAAAAACTCATTGGCGCCAAGCGTGAGGGAATGCTAGACGTTTGGTAATTTCTCCTCCGACCAGAATAAAAGATCCCATTGACGCGGCTAATCCCATGCATATCGTATGCACATCAGGTGACACAAATTGCATAGTATCATAAATGGCTATTCCTGGTATTACCCATCCGCCGGGAGAGTTTATAAACAAATAAAGATCCCTAGTACCATCTTCTATACTGAGATATACCATGAGACCAACAAGTTGATTCGAGATCTCGCTATCAACCTCTTGGCCTAAAAAAAGTAATCTTTCTCGATAAAGTCGGTTGATTAGGACAAAATTGCATCCCTTAGGAACCGTACGTGCACCTTTGGATACATACGGTTCAAAAAAAATTTGTGAAAAAGAAAAAAAAGAATCAATGTGTCGATTCCAGCTTTATTTCTTTTTTTTATGTAACAGGTTTTCTTAATGAAAGGTCTTCTATTAAAAAAAACGAGATGAGTTTAGGCTCCCTTCCCTCTAAAAAAAAAGAGATTACTGAACTTATTAAACTAACCTATCATTGATGTATTGTTTCATCGATATTAAAATCACGATGTCATTGTCTTGTTCCTGAATGGGTCCTTTCAATTCTTTTAGGTTCATGGTCTACCCCGGGAAAAGATCTGTCCGAATTCTATTTGCACATATAGGACAAATGGTCTCAGTACCATTTTTTTGTTATGACTTCCTTTTTTTTTGTCTTGCTTTCCCAAAACTATTTGATGTATTCATCATACTATTCCGTTGGTCGGCAATTTGGGATCACTACTATCACTACTATAGTAATAGTAGGTATAAAGTAATAGTAGGTATAAGAATCATTTATGATACAAGTGGTAATCATACATATATTATATTAACAATTTGTTATCGATTTGGTATTTTCTGAACGGAGCCTGGATACTTTATTTTATCAGTCCAAGTAAACCATAAATTCTTCTAAATTGATAATATTGATCCCCAATATAAAATAAATTGATCTAATTGCACTTCACGCTCCGAATGATTGATTGATGCCTCACTCAATACAATATCTCTTGGGCGAAACAGAGGATATCTCGATCAGGGGAGAGAACGGGTAAATCCCATATGACCCAATATGTCTGACAAGTCGCACTATATGTCAACCCAAACCGCATCTTCCTCTCCAGGACTCCGAAAAGGTACTTTTGGAACACCAATGGGCATTAAATTAAAGAAAAAAATTTAGTACTATACTTCACTTTAATATGGAAACGTAACAATCAATGGTTTATTGTCTTCATCCCTTTTTTCTCTTTATTCTATTTGATACATAGATTGGAAAGTTTATAGAGTAAGACAGAATGAATAAAGAAAAAATTTGAACGAAGAAATCGATCGTTCGAATGATAAACAAGTATCTATCCATTCGTTCCCCAAAAATGGGACCAATCCTCCCATTGCGTATTGGTACTTATCGGGTATAGAATAGATCTGCTTCTCTTTGTTCTTACGAACAAAATTGTTCCGTTATTTTCACGTTATTTTCAATGGAATGGAATAAATATTAATCCTTTCCGATACGGAATCTACTGAAAAGGTTAGGTACATGGTTAGTATATATATATAGTCTTTTCCAATGCGATAAAATAAAGTGGCATAGTGTCTATTTTTCTTTGATAAAGAGGTATTTCCATGGGTTTACCTTGGTATCGTGTTCATACTGTCGTATTGAATGATCCCGGTCGATTGCTTTCTGTTCATATAATGCATACAGCTCTAGTTTCTGGTTGGGCTGGTTCGATGGCTTTATATGAATTAGCGGTTTTTGATCCCTCTGATCCCGTTCTTGATCCGATGTGGAGACAAGGTATGTTCGTTATACCCTTCATGACTCGTTTAGGAATAACCAATTCGTGGGGCGGTTGGAGTATTTCAGGAGGAACTATAACAAATCCGGGTATTTGGAGTTATGAAGGTGTGGCAGGGGCACACATAGTGTTTTCCGGTTTGTGCTTCTTGGCAGCTATCTGGCATTGGGTATATTGGGACCTAGAAATATTCTGTGATGAACGTACGGGAAAACCTTCTTTGGATTTGCCCAAGATCTTTGGAATTCATTTATTTCTCTCAGGGGTAGCTTGCTTTGGCTTTGGCGCATTTCATGTAACAGGTTTGTATGGTCCTGGAATATGGGTGTCCGATCCTTATGGACTAACTGGAAAAGTACAATCTGTAAATCCAGCGTGGGGCGCGGAAGGTTTTGATCCTTTTGTTCCGGGAGGAATAGCCTCTCATCATATTGCAGCGGGTACATTGGGCATATTAGCAGGCCTATTCCATCTTAGTGTTCGTCCGCCTCAACGTCTATACAAAGGATTACGTATGGGCAATATTGAAACTGTACTTTCCAGTAGTATCGCTGCTGTTTTTTTTGCAGCTTTTGTTGTTGCTGGAACTATGTGGTATGGTTCAGCAACTACCCCAATCGAATTATTTGGTCCTACTCGTTATCAGTGGGATCAGGGATACTTTCAGCAAGAAATATATCGAAGAGTTAGTGCCGGGCTAGCCGAAAATCTTAGTTTATCGGAAGCTTGGTCTAAAATTCCCGAAAAATTAGCTTTTTATGATTATATTGGTAATAATCCGGCAAAGGGGGGATTATTCAGAGCAGGCTCAATGGACAATGGGGATGGAATTGCTGTTGGATGGTTAGGACACCCCGTCTTTAGAGATAAAGAAGGGCGCGAGCTTTTTGTACGTCGTATGCCTACTTTTTTTGAAACATTTCCGGTAGTTTTGGTAGATGAAGACGGAATTGTGAGAGCTGATGTTCCTTTTAGAAGGGCAGAATCAAAGTATAGTGTTGAACAAGTAGGTGTTACTGTTGAGTTCTATGGTGGCGAACTTAATGGAGTAAGTTATTCTGATCCTGCTACTGTGAAAAAATATGCTAGACGTGCCCAATTAGGTGAAATTTTTGAATTAGATCGGGCTACTTTGAAATCCGATGGTGTTTTTCGTAGCAGTCCAAGGGGTTGGTTCACTTTTGGGCATGCTACGTTTGCTTTGCTCTTCTTTTTCGGACACATTTGGCATGGCGCTAGAACCTTGTTCAGAGATGTTTTTGCTGGTATTGATCCAGATTTGGATGCTCAAGTGGAATTTGGAGCATTCCAAAAACTTGGAGATCCAACTACAAGGAGACAAGTAGTCTGATACGACATTGTTGTGGTATCTTTCGCCTCTATTTTTTTTTTATTTGACATTGGGTATCAGAGAAATCTTGACTTGAATCACCTTTCTTTGACTTTTTTTCTTTCTTTATATGATATGATAAATGATCCCAAATGAATAGGTGTGGAAGCTATAATTGTAAACCACGATCGAATCCATGGAAGCATTGGTTTATACATTCCTTTTAGTCTCGACTTTAGGGATAATTTTTTTCGCTATCTTTTTTCGAGAACCACCTAAGGTTCCGACTAAAAAAATGAAATAACCTTTCGAAATAATTTAATTGAAGTAATGAGCCTCCCATATTGGGAGGCTCATTACTTCAACTAGTCCCCGTGTTCTTCGAATGGATCTCTTAGTTGTTGAGAGGGTTGCCCAAAAGCGGTATATAAGGCGTACCCAGTAAAGCTTACAAGTAAACCGGATATGGAGATGGCGACTAGGGTTGCTGTTTCCATTTTTAGATAATTTCAAGATCACAATGGATCTACGATAAGATCGTTTATTTACAACTACAACGGAATAGTATACAAAGTCAACAGATCTCAACCAATCATTAAATAGGATTTATGGCTACACAAACCGTTGAGGATAGTTCTAGATCTGGGCCAAGACGAACTACTGTAGGGGATTTATTGAAACCATTGAATTCGGAATATGGTAAAGTAGCTCCGGGATGGGGGACTACACCACTTATGGGGGTCGCAATGGCTCTATTTGCGATATTCCTATCTATTATTTTGGAAATTTATAATTCTTCCGTTTTACTGGATGGAATTTCAATGAGTTAGGTTTATAAGAACTATGAAGTCCTAGTCTTTCAATCAAAGAAAAAATTACTTTAGACTTGGATTTCTAGACCATTCTATTCTGGTAGTTCGACCGTGGAATTTTTTTGTTTCGGTATTTCCGGAATATGAGTGTGTGACTTGTTCTAATTGATCCTATTGATAATACATAGAATGGACCTGTTATCTCTATCAAGATGATTCTACCTCGTCGGATATTTATTCTAGTATCTGGAGCACGGAATATATAGAATAGATCAAGAAAAGAAATATTTGAACTATGATTCATACCTACTATTTATTCAGACCTCGCAACCGGACTCAAAAAAAATTCAAATAGGTATTTCCTAAATCAAACGAATTTTATTCCTTCAGATTTATTTTGACCGAAGGATAACTCTTTCTCTAGATTTTGTTGAGTCATTACATCCATTCATTCAATAAGTGATCATCAAAGGTTCTTACTCAGAGAACCTTTGAGTTTAGCTTGAGGCTAAATCATCGTGGTTCTAGTATGAATCTGAGGTTTCAATTGATTCATAGGGTCTCAACAAGAGAATTCCTATCAATAGTAAAACAAGAGTAAATCCGCAGTACGCACAAAAAAAAAAAAACAATAAATCAAATAACAAATAAAAAATAGGGAAGAGAAGATTCAAGAGGCCTGTAACGATCAACATAAAGAAAGACAGATGAGCCAACTTGATATTTTTTGGCATTATCATCACAAAGAAGAGATTCCGGATTTTTGTTACTTCGTATCTTCGAGGCAAATCGAATCAAGTGGTTAATGAAGTTTTTCATTTTCTATTATATATCCGTTGAAATCAGTATTTGTGTGTTTCCGCTTGAGCCGTACGAGATGAAATTCTCATATACGGTTCTCAGAGGGGGAGTTCCATTGGGTTACCTATCTCAATAAAGTATACGATTGGTTTGAGGAACGTCTTGAGATTCAGGCGATTGCAGATGATATAACTAGTAAATATGTTCCTCCTCATGTCAACATATTTTATTGTTTAGGGGGGATCACACTTACTTGTTTTCTAGTACAAGTAGCTACGGGTTTTGCTATGACTTTTTACTATCGTCCAACCGTTACAGAGGCTTTTTCCTCTGTTCAATACATCATGACTGAGGCCAACTTTGGTTGGTTAATCCGATCAGTTCATCGATGGTCAGCAAGTAT